AGACATCCTGCAAATCATTTCGATACTAATCTTACTCTAGAAAAAGAAAATTTCAAGCAAAAAAAAGACTCTTAATGCTCCGGGCGAAAAGATGAAATCTTGGATTTTTGCGCATATCCCAATCCTTATTGATTATTTCATCACAGTTAAAATTTTCTTTTTTTTACTTTTTTTATAAGTTCATTGAAGAAGTTTTATTTACTCAGTAAGTTACTCCCACCCCTTTTTTTGTTTGTCCACTACTTCTTATGAATCGAAACAAACTAGTTCCGATAGAACTGGAAAATCAAATAAATAGTAATCTTTGACGAACAGGATCAAGAATCATTATTATTTCCACACAAGAAAAGGAATTTTCCACCCTTTTCTTGTGTGGAAGATTAGGAAGACGAGTAATCCCTCCTAGAATCATTTGTTCCTTTCATTTATCCGCGTGTATTCTCCTCCTACTTATGCCTATTATCTATTAGAATTCGATTCTATTAGGTACAAAAAAACTATTGATGCATTACATGGCATTTACAATCTGCCAATGGGAGGCCTAACATAGTCACAACACTCCCTGATTGAAAAAAAGAAGGGGGGATCAAGTAGTCTTCTTCGCAATATACATACTATTGCTAGGAATGGGATACAAGCAATTTCCGGCATCTCGCAGAAAAACAGTATAAACAAAGCAAGCAAAACATTTTCCATGATTTTTTTGAATCATACATAATTGCATCGATCACAACAATTCGGCTCTTTTTACCAACTTGATGAATCCGTGGATCTAGAAATTCATTTCGGACAATTGAACCTTCTCAAACTGTTTCTTTTTTAGAACCAAAAAGATTTGTGCCAGAATAACAGATGCCAAGAAGAACAACAAACCTTGGACACGTAATGGATCTTGAAGTACTATTTCTGCATCTCCCTGACCAAATCCACCCACATTGGGATTACTCGTTAATGGTTGATCAAGCTTGATAGATTCACCCTCTGAAACAAGAAGTTCTGGTCCTGGAGGTATAATATCAACCACTTGGTGTCCATCCGATGCGTCAGCTATGGTTATTTCATACCCCCCTTTTTCTTTACGTACTATTCTGCTTACTATACCTGCTGCTGTAGCATTATAGACTGTATTGTTACTCTTGTTCCCATCGGGATAAATCTGACCTCTTCCCCTGTTCCCACCTACATATATGGGATACTTTAAGAAGTGAACGTCTTTCTTAGTAGCAGGGTCCGGGGAAAGAATGGGAAAGACGATTTCACTATATTTCTGACCAGGAACAGGACCTACCACAAGAATATTTCTTTTAGTGGGGCGATAACTCTGAAAAGACAGATTGCCTATCTTTTCTTTCATCTCGGGAGAAATACGATCGGGGGGAGCTAATTCGAATCCCTCGGGTAAAATAAGAACAGCCCCCACATTCAAAGCCCCCTTTTTCCCATTAGCAAGAACTTGTTTCAGTTGCATATCATAAGGGATTCTAACAACTGCTTCAAATACAGTATCAGGAAGCACAGCTTGTGGAACCTCAATATCCACGGGCTTATTAGCTAAATGGCAATTGGCGCATACAATACGCCCAGTTGCTTCTCGTGGATTTTCATAACCCTGCTGCGCAAAAATGGGATATGCATTTGAAATAGATGTCCGAGTTATGACATATATCATGATCGATACGTAAATGAATCGAGTCATCTGTTCCTTTACCCAAGAAAAGGTATTTCTATTTTGCATGGTCCAATTATTGATCCCGGAAATTTCTACAATAAATTAGGTAGGTAGCTAGTATAGTTCCCTATCCACGATTCTGCCATTGTACTGGAGGGGGAATCCCTTAGACGGGTAGAAGTATAAAGAGTGAGTCAGATTAAAAATGGTTTGTTTATGTACGAAGTAACATTCGGATTTGATTGATATCGGCAGATCAAATGAGTTCTTCATTCATTCATTGAATGATAAACCACTACAAGTGAAGGAGATACACGATTTAAATAATGGAAGATCCAATATTTCAAAATTGTATCTAGAATGACTGGAAAAGTGGAAACAAGACCAGATATAATTTGATTATTATGAGCAAATCCAAAATCTTTGTAGACCGAACCAATCATTAGTTCCCAACCATGGGGCGAGTGGAATCCGATACATAAATCAGTTAATAAAAGAATAGAAAAAGCTTTTATTGTGTCGCTTAAGTTATAGAGGAATTCCTGAACCCAAGAATTAAGAATGACAAGTTCTTCATTACCCAGAATAGAATAACCACTTAGAATAGCAAAACAGATTATATTTGTCGAGAAATGCAAAATTATATGGATATGATCTTCATTGTGCATTTTGACCAATTGTATTGTTTCTTTGTGGATTCCTATACGAAGCTTTTGTATCTGTGTCTCCGGGTACTCCTTTATCATTTCGTCCAACAGGAATAGTTGTTCTAATTCTATGAATCTTTCTAGAACGTTCTTCTCTTGAATATCATTCAAAAAAGTTTCGGATTGCCTTGTATTCCACCAATTAGTAACTAAAGGTTCCAGACTTTTATTAAATGAGAGAGAGATCCACCAGGGCAAAAAGACTATAGATGCAAGATATGGGAGGGGAGTCAATGCTTTCTTTTTTGGCACTTTTAATCTGTTCTGTAAATTGTTAATGAAACTGCTTCATTCGCCGACTCTATCTGATCCGATATTTCTATGAAGCATGAGTTCTATAACAAGGTATGGAACCTATGGATCGGATCTATTCCTTCTTTTTTTTTTTGAATTGTTTAGTCCTTGGATCTAGAAAGAATATAGAAATAGAATAAAGGTCCGTTTCGAATGAAGAAATAATCAAGTTCCCAGATATCTCAATTGGTCAAATTCGAACCAATTGTATCTTCATTTGTTCCTTTCGATGAATGCCCGAAAAACCACTTGAAGTAATGAATATTATTCGGATTTCGAGACGAAAGAACTCCCCCTGGATCAATCAATTATTTCGAAATGTTTCACTGGCTACCCACAGCCCAGGAATAATTGAGGGGATATTTCTGAAGAATATTGATGATGAAATCCGAAATGGGTGGCAAAACAAGGGAGAAATTGAATAGTTATGAGAGATCCAATCGTTTGGTCATCAAGGAGCAAAAGAAAGGATAAAAAAAAAGAAACATCGATTGATGAAAGAGAGATAATTTACGAGATACGATCCATCTGTATCTAACGTATCAATTCAAAATATTGGTCCTAAAAAGATGAATTCTGTACTGTATTCCGAAATGTTCTGATATGTGTGATGAATACATACTTATTAGATTTGTTACTAGTATGAAAGAATTGAGTTTAGTTCCATATGTAAAAAAAAGAGTTTTTGTTTTGGTGGATAAAAATAGCTTCTTATTATGGTTGTTCCGTATTCGTCCGCCTGCTTTATTCTATGGGCCACAACACAACGGTATTACCAACGGAACGGGGGAAATAGAATCGAACATGTTTTGCTCGAATAAACGTTCCGAAGAAACTTCAGTTATATTAAAAAGGGGATTCCTGAGTTCCTTCCCTCATGCGGAGAAAGCATTCATTCTTCAGTTCATTTCAAAATACTTCAATTGGTACGCGCAAGAAATAGGCCGATTCAGCAGCTTTTTGTTCAATTTCTCGTGGAGTAAAATTCTCATCGGTACGAGTCAAGGGAATGGCTCCCTGGCCTCTGATTTCCATATAAAGGACACGACGAGGATAAAGACCCTCTTTAACTTCCATTCTGATTGACTGGATATCTCTCATAAGGAATCGAAGGAAGATGCGACGATTTATTCCAGGAAATCCCCAACGAAAAATACACACTATTCCTTCTTTTCTATCAAAAAGATCATAACCACTACCTACATTCCACGAAATTGTGCACCACAAATAGGAACTAATGAACAGACCGGCGATCCCATAGAAAGACATCACGATTCCTTGGGGAAAAAAAAGGATTTCCTGAGAGGGAAATACGGATATCAGATTTCTACCAAGATAACTGGAAGTTCCAACCAATAAGAATCCTAGTGAACCTAAAAAAAGGATACAGGCCCAGCAGAAATTACTTGTTTTTCGAGACCCCGTTACAAGTTCTATCCATATACGTTCGGATTGCCAGTTCATACTCGATCCAGTTGCATTCTATTGCAATTGAGATATATAGAATAAGCCAAATGAATTTGACTTTACTTTTTTTTGTTTTGATCCCGAAGTAACTCTCATCAACTAGCACTATTATGATGTAAACCATTAGGAGTAATTCATCGAATTGGTTAGATATAAAATAATAACATCCCCTTCATATGATCCCACTATGTATATCTACATACATATAGATACATTGACTTTCTATTTCAGATATTCGCTGATCTATTTGAAAACAAAAACAGCTATACCCACATATAATATACATGCATTTATCCATATATCATGGATCTGCATGCATAACAATAACAGCTTTTTTATTTGTGCTCGGAGGGAGTCACATGTCGTACCGTACCCTATTCCACTAAAAGATATCTGTATTATGATCCAAGTCCAAGTGTTAAAATAAATTGATGAGATTTGATCCCATCGGATCTAAACAATCTTGTTTTTTTGAACATGAAGAGATAAAGAAGCCATTGCAATTGCCGGAAATACTAGGCCCACTAAAGGCACAAAAATAGAGGGTAAATTGAAATCTGTCATAGAATAGGTGCCTCGATTTAATATTTGTACTTGTTAGAAATATATCTTATGATAAGTATATTTATTATAAGTATATAATAAGTGCAAGGAATGTAGAACTAAATAAGTGTACCTATTCATCTTTCTACACAAAATAGATGTATGATAATCCGCTTTTTTATTCTTGTTCTCCCGTCCTTATCTTATAATAAAGAGTTTCTTACGAGTTCCCTAAGGATTCGTTAGAATCCGATCCAACAGGGATTCTAGTAAAAAAAAGGAGGTTCTCGGGAGATATAGATATAGAAATATGCAACATT